GGTCCTTCCTTTCTATTACTCGGTAAGCGGACCGTAGGAGCATGGGGTATCCGCTTTTGACTGATAGAAAGCATCTCTCTTTTGTCCCTCCTGCCCGAACCCGCAAAAAAAATCTAAATAGATCAAGTTTTTCTTGCCGGGAGAGTTGCGTCGGAGACATCTTTTTCTGAGGAGGAGGCTTCGTCGTCCGGCTCCTCATAAATGATGTTAGGATGGGCCGGCCCATCCTCGGAATCCTAAAAAAAAGAGAGGGAACATAATCACTTTCTTTCAGTGACATATCTAATCAGACTGAATAGGATTTTAAGAGCTGTCACGATCATTCACATCCCTTTCAGTAGGCAGGAAGGGCGCGGAAGCTACCGTTTCTAGATTGCAAGCAAGCTAGCGAGACTCTCCTAGTAGCGAAGGAAAGGGGCATTCGGGAAGCGACTAGTCGCTTCTGGCGAAGCTTCTAGAAGGCCGATCACTACATAGAGAGATCCATATACCAGTCATGAGCGAGAGCGAAGCCTAGAGAGGCGCAGGGCAGTAGCTTCTAGGACGAAGCCGAGCCACTAGTGGAGTGGCCAAGGAGGCCTACTATACCGATACTGGATTAGTAACCGGTGAAATCCCCAAATAAAATTTCAGTGAACTATTGAAGCTATCAGTGTGATTGATCAGACAAGTACCAAGGCTTTCGGTATACTTCTTTCATTTCCGAATTTGCTTGCGACAAGTCCTAGCATTAGTATGAGTTCGTTGACCGCGTAAGGGTGATCCATCTTGATGACGAATTCCACGATAACAAGAAATAGAAATTAATCGTTCGATGTCTGCTCGTTCTCCCCTCTTCAATTCCCAATGAACAACATGATCTTGACCTATCATTTGTTCAATTTGGCCGATCTGATACTTAGTTAATTCTTTTATCTTTATGTTCCCACTGATACCTAATCGATAACGAACCAGAATGGCTTTTTTAGGCCCAATTCCATCTATTTTTGTTGAGGCAATTCTTACTTGTTCATCGGCAACTGATCTAGCTCCTGAAATATATAACATTCTTGATCCTTCCTTTTACTAGTTTTCTCGGCTGGAATAAAAAAAGATTCTCCGCTCTGCTCCTACTCCTTCTTCTCCTTTAGGATAGGGTCGTCGTTGGTCCTTTTTTGCACTAAAAAACTAGTCAGAGCAACTAACTGTCTACGTACGAAATTTACGGAACAGGGATAAGAAAGCAGGCGGGATAAAAGAAGAGCGAGGTATAGTGAGAAAGCTCACCCCTGCCTTTAGACGATAAAGCCTTCTTTTACATCCCATCCCCTAGACAAATCAATAGGAAATGCTACAAGCCATTGTTGTTCTTTTGACGATGAACCACTCCGGTACAACAAGCTAAAGTGACCTCTACGCTTCGCCCCCGGTGCGTAGGGCCGCTCCCCGTGTGCTAGAGGGAGGACCAGAAAGTTTGTGTTAAGCATATAGTTGGTTCTTGTCTTGTTTAGGCATTTGGTGCCCTCTCTGCCGGCCTGCTTAGTGGCAGAGCCACCTTCTTTGGGGTCAGTGAGGAGGACAGGACAATCCCCCACTCCGGCGGTTTCTTTCTTTCTTTCCAACCGGATTCTACCCGGCCCGGTCCTATTTCAAACAAAAGAAGCAAAGAAGGGAAATCCTCGTAAAGGCAGCAAGGCGTGTCGCCTTCGAATTGAGTAGTGAGTCTTCTTTCTACTCTCTACTTTTGTAATAGAAAGTAGACTCAAGCCTCACCCCTCCATGTATGTGAATTTTCCGAATCTAGTTATATGGACTGATCTTTTTCCGGGTCTATTTTGATAGATAGAGATAGACAGGAACTAAGCAATAAGAACAGAATACCAAAGGCTTACTCCCTTTTCTCTCTACTCTATCTATGAAGGCTATGAAGGAATTCGTTCATAGAATGCTTTTTGCTTGCACTTTTTTATTGAATAGGTCTTCTCCCTTCGATCCGCGAAGTAGGCAAGCAGGAATCTCTCCCCCTTTCTGTTTATGGATAGAAAGAATATCTCCTTAGGAGAGTATTTTATGAGTTGACTGTAACCCGAAGGCTTCTTTCAATCGATCTAGTAGGTAAGAAATAAGATCTTCGTATAGTTAGAATTAAAGCGAAACCACTAGGTTAGATCTCGTCTGTGATCCCTGGGCTTGTTAATTGAGAGAGAAACCCCTACTATTGATCGTGGCCTTCATTGAGTGCATTTTTGGCTCTTTGACATAGTAAGGCGGGAAGGCATGAGCAAGGCACTTACAAAGGCCTTTCACAGCTCAAATCCATGCATTAAGCCGCTAATCCCTTTTCTAGCAAAGTCCCAGCAGGCTACCTCATCGGGAAATTCAATTCTTTCACCGAACCCAGGGGGGCACGATGAATACATTGATTATCTGGGTCCGATCATCGCTAGAGGCCCGTCGACTATAATACACTGTTCGAAATTGATTCGTTTCTGCCGAAACAAAACGGGATTGGCTATCTTAACCTTAGCAGTTTTGCGAGCAAACGTAGACGAATGCTTGCAAGACCAGCAAAGCCCTACTTATTAGGAGGGGACTCTTTGGCACCTTAGAGAAATTCCTTTACCTAGGGGATCAAGTGGTAGTTGATCAATGAACTAATATCTTTCGGTATAGGGCGAAGGTAAGGGCTTGGGCATGGCACGAGGGTTGTTAAGCTCACATCCGTTGTAAGACTTTGTAAGAAATGCTGGATTGTGCCCTCCGAGCAGAAGGTGTCCTCAGGGCTTAGTTGGGTTTGAGTAGAAATCCTGATTACGTCGAGTGGAGAGGCCTTAGTGTTCAACGCACCACGTCCATCCTTATGGAATCCATCTGGACAACTTCCCCTTAAACTTTTTCCAACCCCAGAGAAGAGAACTTCGAGGATACGCGGTAGACATGCTTTTCCCAATAATCTTCAAACTTTTTGCTTATGTAATGGGGGAGGTACCGGCTGATGTCTTTGAAGACATTCAGAAGGACGTTCGAGATATGGAGGGGTGCTTTGGGTTTGATCTGAGATGGGTTCATGCCAGGCTGGGTGCAGTTGCCAAGGCAAGATTTGATACCCATCATCTCGAGGAGTACGCCCAGACTTCAGCAGCGCTCGAGAAAGCTACAAGTGCATTGGCTCAACTTGAAGGAGAGTTGTCTCGGCGTAGTGAAACTGCTTCTGCCCATTTGGTGAACAACTCTGTTGCTACTAAAATGAAACATTTTCCCCTCGAGGGAGTGGTTATTTTCCCGATGAAATCGAGGGCACAAGTTTGAAATGGGTAGGGAGCTCCACGGCTGGAGCATGTATGAGGTTGCCTTGTAGTTGACAAACCTTGCACCTCTTAACAAATGTTGCTGAATCTATCTCCATAGAGTACCCCAGGGTCATCAGGTGATCATATATCTTTGCGCCGCCAATATGTCTGGGGCGTGGGCTTCCTCGAGAACCTGCTGCACATCCTCTCGAGGGATGGAGAGGATGGCCATTATAGCCCTTCTTGTAAAGTTATCCTTGCTTAGCAAAGAAGCGAAATGCCCTTCTTTTCTTTATTCCAACTACATCTTTTGTTTCAAAGGGGAGGATTTTGTGATCCAGAAAAAAAATACAATAAATATAGGGCTTTCTCCAGTCTTCATAATAGAATGCTCTAAGGCACATTCTGCTGGACATGGGTAGAATTTACATTGGAGGCAAGTTTTCTGAAATTTGTTGGCTTCCTCCAATACTGCAGCTGAGAGTTCTGCTCTGATGGAGGTACATATGAATATTATCCACTCGGGAAATGGGCAAGCAAATCAACTAAGGCTTTACTTTTCATTGCGTTGGGAGTTACACATTTCATGTCATAACCTGCTAGAGTGAGGAACCGCCGAGCAGCTCTCCCTATGAGTATAGTATAGCTCGAGACATTAAGTGTTTGATTGGGTCACATCTTGTCACAATATGAACTGTGAAGGACATGAAGTAGTGACGCAACTTCTGAGTAACAAAGACTAATGTGAGGCAGTGCCCTTCCACAACTGAGTACCTTGTCCCCGGACCTGTGATCACTCGGCTCAAGTAGTATACTGGGCATTCCTTCCTATCGCAATGCCCCACGAGAAGTAGAAGTGAGATAAAGCTGCAAGGGATTGGCTGAATATTGATCCAGTTTAGGCAGCTTTCAGTCTCTATAAACTTGATGGAATATCTCTTACACAAAAGGAAAAAGACTTGCATCAATCAATGGCATGAAGGAGTTGAATCAGGAACAGAAAGACTTTCAAAGCCAAAGCAAAGGCATTCGTTTACGCTGCAAAGACGATTCGTGCTAGCTCTTCTCTTCTTTAACTAGTTACATGAATAGCCTATTGGGCTAGTTTACTAAGCTTTCAGTCTACATAAACTTCATTCAATATTGATTACACTCCTTCTCCTACTGCTTCTCCTTATACCCACTAATGTTATTCTTCGTCCTACCTTGACTATTGGGAAATTTCCATTCGAGAAAGAGATGTACGAATAAAGGAGCGAAGCTGACTCGACCGGACGGTAGAGGTTGTTTAAGAATCGAGATAGGCACCGTGAAAGAAAGAACTTCGCTAGCTTACCCCACGTAGCAGTCCTAGTAAATACCTGTGCTTTATAGAATAGGGCCTTTTAGGATATGATTACAATGCTTCAGTTGTCATTGATCAAGAAGGAAATCAAAAAGGAAGTCGATTTTTTGGTGCGATTGCCGGGGAATTGAGACAGTTTCATTTTACTAAAATAGTTTCATTAGCTCCTTAGGTATTATAAGATGAGACCATGAATCGAACCAGATCGAAACATTCAGCTGTCGACGGACACACTTTGCCGGAACGTCGACCGCAAACGAAGGATAGCCAGGCCCCGGTTCCCAGGGTTAGGGTATTCCCTATTATGTTATGAGCCTACTCAGATCAGAACTAGTTTATTCTCTTTCGCCTATCGGCCGGCCGGCTTTAAGCAACCTTCGCATTTC